AAATAACGAATATCAATCTTTGAGAATTTTGTCATCATCCAATTGTTCTCGAATGGGGCCATTTAACAGTATAAAATATCACAATGGAATAAAAGAAGCACTTAAAAGAGACCCCCCTATAGTTTCAGTTAGGAAATTGAAATCATTGGGTTCCTTAGGAACAGCCCTTCCAATTACGAATTTTTACCATTTACTAACCCAGAATCAAATCTTGGTAATGAAATATTTTCAACTTGACAATTTAAAACATACTTTTGAACTAATTCAATATTATTTAATGGATGAAAATGGAAGGATTTCGAATTCCGATCTATGCAGTAAAAAAGTTTTGAATCCATTTCATTTGAATTGGTATTTTATCCATTGTAATTTTTGTGAAGAGAGACCTACAATAATTAGTCTTGGGCAGTTTATTTGTGAAAATGCATGTATAGCGAAAAATGGACCCCACCTAAAGTCGGGACAAGTTTTAATTGTTCAAGTTGATTCTATAATAATTAGATCAGCTAAACCCTATTTAGCCACGCCCGGAGCAACTGTTCATGGCCATTATGGAGAAATCCTTTCTACGGGGGATACTTTGGTTACATTTATATATGAAAAATCAAGATCTGGTGATATAACCCAGGGTCTTCCAAAAGTGGAACAAGTCTTGGAAGTACGTTCGATTGATTCAATATCGATGAACCTAGAAACGAGAGTTGAGGGTTGGAATGAGCATATAACAAGAATTCTTGGAATTCCTTGGGGATTCTTGATTGGTGTCGAGCTAACTATAGTGCAAAGCCGTATCTCTTTGGTTAATAAGATACAAAAGGTTTATCGATCCCAGGGTGTGCAGATTCATAATAGGCATATAGAAATTATTGTACGTCAAATAACATCAAAAGTTTTAGTTTCAGAAGACGGAATGTCTAATGTTTTTTCACCCGGAGAACTAATTGGATTGGTGCGAGCGGAACGAACGGGGCGTGCTTTAGACGAAGTAATCTGTTACCGAGCTATTTTATTGGGAATAACAAGAGCATCTCTGAATACTCAAAGTTTCATATCCGAAGCGAGTTTTCAAGAAACCGCTCGAGTCTTAGCAAAAGCTGCGCTAAGGGGTCGTATAGATTGGTTGAAGGGCCTAAAAGAAAACGTTGTTTTGGGAAGTATGATACCCGTTGGTACCGGATTCAAAGAATTAGTACATCGTTCAAGGCAACATAACAACAAAACCAAAAAGCAAAATTTATTTGAGGGGAAAATGCAAAATATTTTGTTCCATCATAGAGATTTATTTCATTCTTACATTTCCAAGAATTCCCATGATACATCAAGCATTTCTGGGATTTACTGATTTCTAAGAGGGGATTCATCCCTTTTAACTAGTTAAAAACTAGTCTGTAATCCGGCCATTGAATTTGGTAATCAGTAAGAAAAAAAAAGAAGAAATAAAAAAAATAGAAAGGAATTAATGCCTTGGATTGTGTCTCAACGGCCAATCTCCGGTAGAAGTGAAGGTTCCATCGGAACAATTATGTATTTTATTTGAGGGTACGTCGTCTCTTTTTTTTTAAGAGAGGAAGTGTGGAGAGAAATGACAAAAAGATATTGGAACATCAATTTGGAAGAGATGATGGAAGCGGGAGTTCATTTTGGTCATGGTACTAGAAAGTGGAATCCGAGAATGGCACCTTATATCTCGGCAAAGCGTAAAGGTATTCATATTACAAATCTTACTAGAACTGCTCGTTTTTTATCAGAAGCTTGTGATTTAGTTTTTGATGCAGCAAGTAAGGAAAACCAATTTTTAATTGTTGGGACTAAAAAAAAAGCAGCTGATTCAGTAGCCCGAGCTGCAATAAAGGCTCGATGTCATTATGTTAATAAAAAATGGCTCGGGGGTATGTTAACGAATTGGTCCACGACCGAAACACGACTTCATAAGTTCCGGGATTTAAGAATAGAACAAAAAATGGGGGGGATCAATCGTCTTCCGAAAAGAGATGCAGCTATGTTGAAGAGACAATTATCGCACTTGCAAACATATCTGGGTGGAATTAAATATATGACAGGTTTACCCGATATTGTAATCATCATTGATCAGCAAGAAGAAGATACGGCTCTGCGAGAGTGTATCACTTTGGGAATTCCAACGATTTGTTTAATTGATACAAATTGTGACCCCGATCTTGCAGATATTTCGATTCCAGCGAATGATGACGCTATAGCTTCGATCCGATTAATTCTTAACAAACTAGTATTTGCTATTTGTGAGGGTCGTTCTAGATATCTAAGAAAGCCTTGATTAATAATAAGATAAAATGACTTTTTGGCCTCCATAGATTTTTAGAATTGCTTGTACGGGTCTGGAATGAAAAAAGAAAAACTAATGGGGATATTATGTGATTTGTTGGTATACAAAATACAAAATAAAAAAAAAGCGATGATTGAATCAAAATAATTCCTTTTCAAGTTCTATTTATGTCAGAGGGCAATATGAGCGTTCTATCATGTTCTATCAACATATTCTATGCTATATCTGGTGTGGAAGTAGGCCAACATTTGTATTGGCAAATAGGGGGTTTCCAAGTGCATGCCCAGGTACTTATCACTTCTTGGATTGTAATTGTTATCTTATTAGGTTCAACTGCTATCGCTATTCGAAATCCACAAACTATTCCGACTAGCAGTCAGAATTTTTTTGAATATATTCTTGAATTCATTCGAGACGTGAGTAAAACTCAGATTGGAGAAGAATATGGTCCTTGGGTTCCCTTTATTGGAACTCTGTTTCTGTTTATTTTTGTTTCAAATTGGTCCGGGGCTCTTTTACCTTGGAAACTGATACAGTTACCTGAAGGGGAGTTAGCTGCACCTACGAATGATATAAATACTACTGTTGCTTTAGCTTTACTCACGTCACTAGCATATTTTTATGCGGGTATTAGCAAAAAGGGATTGGGTTATTTTGGTAAATACATTCAACCAACTCCAATTCTTTTACCCATTAATATCTTAGAAGATTTCACAAAACCTTTATCACTTAGTTTTCGACTTTTCGGGAATATATTAGCTGATGAATTAGTAGTTGTTGTTCTTGTTTCTTTAGTACCTTCAGTGATTCCTATACCTGTCATGTTCCTTGGATTATTTACAAGCGGTATTCAAGCTCTGATTTTTGCAACTTTAGCTGCGGCTTATATAGGAGAATCGATGGAGGGCCATCATTGACTTGTTTTTGCTTTCGAAATAAGCTTTTTAGCTTAGATAAAAGCAAAGTAATACTAATATTAGGACATTTTTTGTTTTCAAAAAATTGTAATTGCATGAGCTTAAATCAATCAAATACTAAGATTGCTATGCAATGATTCGATCTAATGAATTCGTCTATTTTTCTATAATCATCAAATGATAAAAAAAGGAATAAGAGAGGAAAGAAAAACTCGATTCCTAAAAACTGGGTTGGTAGGAGAGCGGGTGTTGGCCGAGGTATCTCCAATCTAATGATTAGAAGTCAACTCTTGGAACTTTTTCGAAGATGGATTCTATTCTATAAATCTGATTAACTCTAAGATAGGAATAGTGGGTTTACATTTTCCAAGGCGGACTTGTATATGTGATAATGGATTAGGTATATATGACCTAAGGATGGATTTAATTTGATTTATTGCTATAAATTTAGACGGGGATTTCAATAGAAGTTTCGTCTGTGATTGTGAATTGAATAAGAAACTAAATCAAGAAAAAGAAGGAAGAATATAAAGAACAATTCGGGACAAAGCAACGGACGAAGTAAAGTTGTGGAACTTCACATCAAAGTTCTTAGTTACTTCGTCTGGATCCATTTAAGTGATGGAATAATTTAGTTCTAATTCATTGGTTGCTTGTATCATTAACCATTTCTTTATTTTGGTGCGAGGAACTTATAATGAATCCACTGATTTCTGCTGCTTCCGTTATTGCTGCTGGATTAGCCGTCGGACTTGCTTCTATTGGGCCTGGAGTTGGTCAGGGTACTGCTGCAGGCCAAGCTGTAGAAGGTATTGCGAGACAACCCGAGGCAGAGGGAAAAATAAGAGGTACTTTATTGCTTAGTCTAGCTTTCATGGAAGCTTTAACAATTTATGGACTAGTTGTAGCATTAGCACTTTTATTTGCAAATCCCTTTGTTTAATCTAATCCTAGCAATCTAAAATTTTAAATACATAAATTTTAAATACATATTTTTTATTCCCCTGTACTTCCCGTCCAAAATTTCACTCCTACAATTCCTTATTAGTTAAGATAATGCCCAATTTCCGGGAGGGGCAGATTTTGGGTGGGGGTGTTTGCATATCACCTTGTTTTTTCCTTCCCCTTCTTAGTCCAATAGAACTGAAATGTTTCACCAAATACGAGTTATTTCACAAGTAACATACGTCCTAGTATCTAATTATCATTCGTAGTCGAAATTGAAAAATCAAATCTAGTTCTACATAGACATAGAATGGATTTTTGACGCTGTTTAGAAATAAAATACAGGGGGGCGAAGTGATACAAAAAGAACTCCGTTTGTCTTTTTTATTCTTTTTATTCTAGGGGGATCATATGAAAAATGTAACCGATTCTGTCGTTTATTTGGGTCACTGGTCATCCGCCGGGAGTTTCGGGTTTAATACCGATATTTTAGCAACAAATCCAATAAATCTAAGTGTAGTGCTTGGTGTATTGATCTTTTTTGGAAAGGGAGTGTGTGCGAGTTGTTTTTTTCAAAAAAGGGGCTGGATCCGACCAGTTGCACCTTTTTGTTATAACTAGAAAAAAGTGCATAATCCCACGAATTACTTCTGAATAACTTAAGAAATCATATGGAAGAACCATAGCATTTCGTGAGGTTTTGGTAAATCCATTTTGATTCTCTATGAACCAATTAAAGTAGGACAATAGCATGGTTAAAGCGAAACCGTTTGAAATCCGGCGCAGCATGGTACTCTTTCTACCACTAGGTTAATACAAGGATGGTTTTTACTATG